TAGCCCCACTCATGGCGACCTGGTCGAATTGGGAGAAGCAGTAGGTATTGTTGCGGGTCAATCTATTGGGGAACCCGGGACTCAACTAACATTAAGAACTTTTCATACCGGTGGAGTATTTACAGGCGGTACGGCGGAACATGTACGAGCTCCTGATAATGGAAAAATTCAATTCAATGAACATTTGGTTCATCCCACACGTACACGTCATGGCTATCCAGCTTTTCTATGTTATATAGACCTATATGTAACTATTGAGGGTCAAGATATTCTACATAATGTGAATATTCCACCAAAAAGTTTTATTTTAGTTAAAAATGATCAATATGTAGAATCAGAACAAGTCATTGCCGAGATTCGCGCCGAAGCATCCATCTTGAATTTTAAAGAGAGGGTCCGAAAACATATTTATTCTGACTCAGAGGGAGAAATGCACTGGAGTACCGCTGTGTACCATGCACCCGAATATACATATGGTAATGTTCATCTCTTACCAAAAACAAGCCATTTGTGGATATTATCAGGAGTTCCGTACAGATCCAGTATAGTCCCTTTTTCGCTCCACAAGGATCAAGATCAAATAAATATTCATTCTCTTTCTGTCGAACGAAAATATATTTCTAACCTTTCAGTGGCTGATGATCAAGCGAGACACAAATTGTTTAGGTCGGATCCTTCTGGTAAAAAGGAGGGGGGGGTTCTTGATTATTCAGTACCTGATCGAATCATATGTAACGGTCATTGTAATTTTATATACCCCGCTATTCTTGACGAGAATTCTGATTTATTGGCAAAGAGACGAAGAAATAGATTCATCATTCCATTACAATCGAATCAAGAACAAGAAAAAGAACTAATACCGCGTTCAGGTATCTCGATTGAAATACCCATAAATGGTCTTTTCCGTATAAATAGTATTCTTGCTTATTTCGACGATTCTCGATATAGAAGAAAGAGTTCGGGAATTACTAAATATGGGACTATAGAGGCGGATTCAATCGTCAAAAAAGAGTATTTGATTGAGTATCCAAGGACAAAAGAATTTCGGCCAAAATACAAAATGAAAATAGATCGATTTTTTTTCATTCCCGAGGAAGTGCATATCTTACCCGGAGCTTCTTCCATAATGGTACGGAACAATAGTATCATTGGAGTAGATACGCGAATTACTTTCAATATAAGAAGCCGAGTAAGCGGATTGGTCCGAGTGGAGAAAAAAAAAAAAAAGATTGAACTCAAAATATTTTCGGGGGATATCTATTTTCCTGGAGAGACAGATAAGATATCCTGGCACAGCGGTATCTTGATACCACCCGGAACGGGAAAAAATCATTTTAAGGAATCCAAAAAATGGAAAAATTGGATCTATGTCCAACGGATCACACCTACAAAAAAAAAGTCTTTTGTTTTGGTTCGACCCGTAGTCACATATGAAACAGTGGACGGGATAAATTTGGCAAGGCTTTTTCCCCAGGATCCCTTGCAGGAAAGGGATAATGTGCAACTTCGAGTTGTCAATTATATCCTTTATGGAAATGGCAAATCAATTCGCGGAATTTCTCACACAAATATTCAATTAGTTCGAGCTTGTTTAGTATTGAATTGGGACCAAGAAAAAAAAAGTTCTTCTATCGAGGAGGTTCGGGCGTCCTTTGTTGAGGTAAGGATAAATGATCTGATTCGAGATTTCATAAGAATGGACTTAGTGAAGTCCCCCATTTCGTATACCAGAAAAAGGAATGATCCGGCAGGGTCAGGATTGATCCCTGGTATTGGCTCAGATCGCACCAACCTCAATCCTTTTTATTCCAAGGCAAGGATTAAACAATCGCTTACTAGGCATCAAGGAACTATTCGTACGTTGTTGAATAGAAATAAGGAATGCCAATCTTTGATAACTTTGTCATCATCTAATTCTTCTCGAATAGGTCCATTCAACTGTTTGAAATATAATGTGACAAAAAAATTCAATAAAAGGGGTCCGCTACTTCCAATTAGGAATTCGTTGGGTCCTTTAGGAATTGTCCCTAAAATTACGAATTTTTTTTCATTTTACTATTTAATAACTCATAATCAAATCTTGGTAAATAAACATTTGCTGCTTGACAATTTAAAACAGACTTTCCAAGAAGTACTACAATATTATTTAATGGACGAAAATAGGATAATTTATAATCCAGATCCATTCAGTAACATGATTTTGAATCCATTAAATTGGAATTGGTATTTTCTCCATCACGATTACTGTGAAAAAACATCGACAATAATTAGCCTTGGGCAGTTTTTTTGTGAAAATATATGTATATCGAAATATGGACCCCATCTAAAATCGGGCCAAGTTCTAATTGTTCATGTTGACTATTTAGTAATAAGATCTGCAAAGCCCTATTTGGCTACTCCAGGAGCAACCGTTCATGGCCATTATGGGGAAATCCTTTACGAAGGAGATACATTAGTTACATTTATATATGAAAAATCGAGATCGGGTGATATAACGCAA